TTTTACTAAATGACTTGGTCAATTAAAAAAAAAAAAGACAAAAAGGTATTCTAAAGTCTTATCATTGTTAATCATTCCAATTTTCAAAAGGGATTCCTTGTTTTACTCAAAGAAGTTCGTTTGGATGTCTATCCTATCTATCACAAGACTTGTGAAAAGAAAAAAAAAATGCAGTCCAGATACATTTGTGAAAAAATAGAATGAATGAGAAAGATAACGAATTTTGAACCGTTAACGAAAAGAGAGAATAAGATAAACAATTAGGGAGTCGAGCGGGCCCTTTTTTGGGGATAGAGGGACTTGAACCCTCACGATTTATAAAGTCGACGGATTTTCCTTTTACTATAAATTTCTTTGTTGTCGATATTGACATGTAGAATGGGACTCTATCTTTACTCTCGTCCAATTAATCAGCAGACTCTGGGGTGAATGATCTGATCAATGAATATTCGATCCTCTCGTCAACTTGGAATCGATTCAAATCAAAGCAATTTTTTTTTTTTTTTTTTTATTATTATTTGAATTATTAATTATTTAATTTTTCATATAAATAGAATAAAATACAGATTCGAGTCGGTTGTCATTAATCATTTGAGATAGTATTTCAGTACGTATGCCTATGTATTATGTTTATAGGGTTATACTTTACTTTAACTTTCTTTTTTCTGGAATTTTAACTTTAACAGAAGGATTCCTTTACTTGACTAATGCAACGCAGTCAACTCTATTTGTTAGAACAACTTCCATTGAGTCTCTGCACCTATCCTTTTGTATTCTTATTCTGTCTTTATGAACCTTTGTTTGTTTTTTTGTTTGTTTTCGAAAAATAGGATTTGGCTCAGGATTGCCCCTTTTTTTTTCCGGGGTTTCTCTGAATTTGAAAGTTATCACTTAGTAAGTTTCCATACCAAGGCTCAATCCAATTAAGTCCGTAGCGTCTACCAATTTCGCCATATCCCCTCTTTGTTTTGTGTTTTGAGATTCAGATCTTATTATTATGTTATTATGTCATTATGTCATTCCCTTTTTTCTTTCATTTCTATTCTACTGGAACTGTTAAAGTCATTAGATACCGATTCCTATATTCCTAGAAAAGTGTTTCCTCTATATTTTAATATTTTATTTGATTTCTTGTCTAGCCTCTTTCATATCTATTTTGGACCCCTATTTGGTCTAATCAGAAATCATTCTATCATTTCTGTATCCGCAATTCAATATAGATGCATATATACCACATTTATTCTATATGTTTTTCTTCGAATCATTTTTCTTGTGCAATTTTGAATACTCGAACGGTCAATTCTTTTCTTTTTTTTTATATTCAATTCATTTTTCTATATTCATTTAATTTAATTATGAATTACTACGAATGAAAAGTGAATAGCTAAGGTTCCAGTAGTTTACTAAATTCCTGTGCATGTACAATTTCTGTTATGTGAGCCCGCTTAGCTCAGAGGTTAGAGCATCGCATTTGTAATGCGATGGTCATCGGTTCGATTCCGATAGCTGGCTTTTTTTTTTTTCTATTTTTTTTTTTTCTATATTCTATATACATTCTTTGTGTATATACAATAAGGTCCGGATATTGATAGAATCCATCTCATTTGTAGTATATCAGTATTTTTTGTAGTATAATACTTCAGTAGATTTTGCCTCATTTATCATATTTATCCTTTAGTTCAGTTTTAATTTAGGTTTATGAAATTTCAATAAAATAAAGAAAATAAGGAGTCTTTATGTCACGTTACCGAGGGCCTCGTTTCAAAAAAATACGCCGTCTGGGGGCTTTACCGGGACTAACTAGTAAAAGGCCTAGAGCCGGGAGCGATCTTAGAAATCAATCGCGCGCCGGTAAAAAATCTCAATATCGTATTCGTTTAGAAGAAAAACAAAAATTGCGTTTTCATTATGGTCTTACAGAACGACAATTGCTTAAATACGTTCGTATCGCCGCAAAAGCCAAAGGGTCAACAGGTCAGGTTTTACTACAATTACTTGAAATGCGTTTGGATAACATCCTTTTTCGATTAGGTATGGCGTCAACTATTCCTCGAGCCCGCCAATTAGTTAACCATAGACATATTTTAGTTAATGGTCGTACAGTAGATATACCAAGTTATCGCTGCAAACCCCGAGATATTATTACAGCGAAGGATGAACAAAAATCTAGAGTTATGATTCAAAATTCTCTTGATTCATTCCCCCAGGAGGAATTGCCAAAACATTTGACTCTTCACCCATTCCAATATAAAGGATTGGTCAATCACATAATAGATAGTAAATGGATTGGCTTGAAAATAAATGAATTGTTAGTTGTAGAATATTATTCTCGTCAGACTTAAACCTAACTAAAATAACAAGGGTTCGAACAATTTTCTCCCCTGTCGCCTAAATAAAGAGACCAAAGGTATGGGTTTGCTTGGGGGATTTTTCTCCCATTGATATATCCTAGAATGATAGGGGCATTTTCATTCCTTGTCCACTCGTATTTTCTGTTCCACAGAAATTAGGAATAGAGAATCTATATCAAAGAAAGATCGAACTCTTGGAATAAAGGTATCCATTGTTATGTGATTTGATATATTGCGGTCAATAGCATTTCAGTAACATTGATAAATTAGGTGAAGGTGCGGAAAGAGAGGGATTCGAACCCTCGGTAAACAAAAGCCTACATAGCAGTTCCAATGCTACGCCTTCAACCACTCGGCCATCTCTCCTACATAATGATTAGGATAATGATTATGGCCCCGAAAGCGAGTGAATCGCGAGTCAATCCCGATTTGAGAATGAAGATAACTGTCAATGCAACTATTGATGTAATTATTCCAACTGTATTTAGTATCATATATAATTTAGTATCATATATATTAGATTAGATGTTGGATAGGTACGGTACATACAATTAATTCTAACTATAAAAAATAGAATAGAAAAATAGAAAACTTTTAATCATTTAATCAAAGAAAGACCTTTCCTTCGGGGCTGGGGGATAAAGCAATTATTTTTTTGTTTTTGTGAAAAACTTTTTCTTAAAAACAATAAAGATATATATCTATTTACTATTTATGTTTGCTGTTTGCGAAGATGACGTTCCCGTCTTTTTCTGATATCTATACCGGCTAAAATCACGGGATTGGAACGACTCGAACACTCGGTCTATCTTTTTTAATGAGTTAAGGCTGTTTTTATGTTATTTCGTACTGTATAATTACTTTTTTTGTAGGATCGTTTTCTCACGAGAGGTAATTAAAAGAAATTTTAAAATGGATTGCTACCTATGCCTAGATCCCGGATAACTGGAAATTTGATTGATAAGACCTTTTCAATTGTAGCCAATATCTTATTACGAATAATTCCGACAACTTCAGGAGAAAAAGAGGCATTTACTTATTACAGAGATGGTGTGATTTGATTTTTTTTATTTACCGCTTCGAGTCTTAGGATAAAGACACATTAGCCGGGATAGAAAGATTTGAAAAAAACTCTACGTTTATTGAAGGTGAAGTTTCTAAAAAAAAAATTCCTTCTGTCGTGTATCCCCGATTAATGCAGCCTCAGATGTTTCAATTGTCGATTCTAGCATTGAGCGAAAAGGTTACACCTATGGCTATGGGTTATGTATTGCAGGTTAATCCTGCTCCACTAGTACCACTAGGCGGCATAGAGGAAGAAGCACTACGCTTAGGAATCAACAACACGAAAACTTTGTTATAAATTTTCCCTTTTCCTTATTGGGATCGGGACTAAGAAGAATGGTTGGGACAACAAATATCCATCTCATTCGTGCTTTGGATACCCATATAACCATCGAAGACTGTTGAAGTGACTAATTCCTAGAAATTAAGGGATGTTGAGGACAAAGAAATTGTTGGAGTTAACGTAACATTTTTCTATTTTTATATAGTACCAACATCTTGGATGTTAAGAAACGATCTTTTGCAGGAAGGTTGGCTAGAGATTTCTTGTAAAAACACTAGCCCCGCTCAGTTCATAATGAGAATATTTCACTCCTTTTTGATTCTATGTATTAGGCTTATTATGCACATAAGGGAGGAGCCGTATGAGATGAAAACCTCACGTACGGTTCTGGAACGGAGATTCTTTGAATCGAATAACGACCGTAACGGATGTCTGCTCAATCCGAAGGAAATTATGCGGAAGCTTTACAGAATTATTATGAAGCTATGCGACTAGAAATCGATCCCTATGATAGAAGTTATATACTCTATAATATAGGCCTTATTCACACAAGTAATGGAGAACACACAAAAGCTTTGGAATATTATTTTCGGGCATTAGAACGAAACCCTTTCTTACCACAAGCTTTTAATAATATGGCCGTAATCTGTCATTACGTGCGACTATCTACACTATAGAAAGAAAAAGGAAAGAAAGAGCAAAATCAAAAATCTACTAGTAAAAAAAAAAAATAGGCTTTCTACATATGGCATCGTCCAAAACAACGATTTTTATCAGCTGTAGCAAAGAAAGAAACTTCATAGAAATCGAAATATGAAAAAAGAAATATGCCTAGATACTTTATTCTATGGATAAAGGATCTAATTGATAGAGGAAGCACCGTAAAGATCAATTAGCGAAATTTTTGCCGATACAATAAGAACTGCTTACTTAATGTCATAATATGAGACAAAAGCTAGGAATCCACTTATGTAATGGAGTCGACCCCCTAAAGTATTGAGCAGCGGTGTAGCATCAGATCCCAAAGATAGTAAGCCTTTTCTTTCTTATGAGAGAAGGTCTTTTTCAAAGATTCTATATAAATAGAAATTTCTATATGAAACCGAGATAGTTACCTTTCAGAAAATTGTAATGATAGTAGAACACCTACGCTTTATTCTTTTGAAGGTGGGAGAAAAGATAAAACAAAACGGATTATTATTATTAATATTATTAATTATTATTATTAATAATTAATAAAATCAAACTTCAAGTTTGAAACTCATGTAATTAACCTCTTTTGATTAACTCGAAAAAAAAAA